CAATTCTAGTTATAGTAATGTCGATCCTTTATTTGGCGCCAAAGACATTCGAAATTTCATCTCTGATGATACTTTTTTAGTTAGGGATAATAATGGAGACAGTTATTCTATCTATTTTGATATTGAAAATCATATTTTTGAGATTGACAATGAGCATTGTTTTCGGAGTGAACTGGAAAGTTCTTTTTCCAGTTATCGCAATTCGAATTATATGAATAATGGATCTACGAATGAAGATTCCTTATACACTCGTTACATGTACGATACTCAATCTAGTTGGAATAATCATATTACTAGTTGCATTGACAGTTATCTTCAGTCTCAAATCTGTATTGATACGCCCACTGTAAGTGATAGCAGTGACAGTTACATTTCTAGGTGCGTTTTTCAGAAACGTAAAACTAGTAGTGAACCCAGTATACGAACCCGCGCGAAGAGTAGTGATTTAACTCTAAGAGCTAGCGATCTCGATGAAACTCAAAAATACAAGCAGTTGTGGGTTCAATGCGAAAATTGTTATGCATTAAATTATAAGAAACTTTTGAAATCACAAATTAATATTTGTGAACAATGTGGATATCATTTGAAAATGAGTAGTTCAGAAAGAATCGAAGTTTTGATCGACCCCGGCACTTGGGATCCTATGGATGAAGACATGGTCTCAGGGGATCCCATTGGATTTCATTCGGAGGAGGAGACTTATAAAGATCGTATTGATTTTTATCAAAGAAACATAGGATTAACCGAGGCTGTTCAAACAGGCGTAGGTCAACTAAATGGTATTCCCGTAGCAATTGGGGTTATGGATTTTAAATTTATGGGGGGTAGCATGGGATCCGTAGTCGGGGAGAAAATAACCCGTTTGATTGAGTACGCTACCAATAAATTTATACCTCTTATTATAGTGTGTGCTTCGGGGGGGGCGCGCATGCAAGAAGGAAGTTTGAGCTTGATGCAAATGGCTAAAATCTCGTCTGCCTTATATGATTACCAATCAAATAAAAAGTTATTGTATGTATCAATCCTTACATCTCCTACTACCGGCGGGGTAACAGCTAGTTTTGGTATGTTGGGAGATATTATTATTGCAGAACCAAATTCCTACATTGCATTTGCGGGTAAAAGAGTAATTGAACAAACATTGAATAAAACGATACCCGAGGGTTCACAAGCTTCTGAATATTTATTCCAGAAGGGCTTATTTGACCTAATCGTACCACGTAATCTTTTAAAAAGTGTTCTGAGTGAGTTATTTAAGCTCCACGCCTTCTTTCCCTTGAATTCCAATTCAATGCACTAGGTTCAATTATTTTATTTGTAGCAAACAAGTAGTTTGCTTATCGGAATCAAAGTAACTAAGAATGAAGTTTTCTTTGGTGACCTAAGATCTAATTGTAAAAAGAATAAAAAGTGGCGGATAACTCTTTTTTTTACCTGGATTCCCGATTACTAATTAAGAAGTCTCTATCAACAAGATAAAAACACGAGTTCTTCCTTTCGTGAAATTAGGCAAATAAAACGCATTTTGTCTTAGGTATAGAATCAAATTCAAATATAGAAAAAAATAGATATATGGTTTTGTATCTTTCTTCATCCCCCGAAAATCCTATTTTCACTAAAAATCCCGGTTGTGCCGCATTCTAATGAATCTTTCCAAAATTTGTAAGAAACTCCTATTAATATTAAATTCGAAGACAAGAACAAAACACAAAGAAATGAAGAAAAATAATCAAATGGATTAGCATATGTATCTTTCATGTCGATAGACGAATAAGTCCATTTTTTGAGTTCTACATTTCTTGGACTTATTCTTTCCTATTCTTTCCTTGGACTTATTCTATATACTCAATTAAATACGTATATCTGTAATAAGAATTTTCAAATTGAATGAATTCATAATAACTACGAATTCATACTAATTACAATTATTAATTATAATTAGTATAAATAATAAATATGATATTAAAAAAAAATAAGAACAGGTACAAATAGTAAATCGAGGTACCCATTTTATGACAACTTTCCAATTTCCCTCTATTTTTGTGCCTTTAGTAGGCCTAGTATTTCCGGCAATTGCAATGGCTTCTTTATTTCTTCATGTTCAAAAAAACAAGATTGTTTAGATCTGAGGGGACCCAATCTCATCCGTTTTTTTGAAACTTAGACTTGTAGCATAACCCATATATTTATTTCAGGAAATAAGGTAGAACACGTGATTTCTGCCGAACATAAAGGAAAAAGCTCTTATGCCTGCAGAAAATGATCTATGGTTAACTGAATTCCAGCTGGTTTGAAATAGATCAGGACTGCTGGATACCCAAAATGTAAAGTTGGCGGATCTATATGTATATCTGTATATTGGGATCATAGGAAGGGTGTGTTATTATTTTAGATCTAACCAATTTGAGGAATTACTCCTAAAGGTTCCCATCAAACTAGTGCTAGTTCACATTAAACTAGTGCTAGTTGATGAAAGTTCATTCGGAAACAAAAAAGTGAAGTCAAAACCATTTGGGGTATTCTCTCAATTCCAATAAAATGCAATCGGATCAAGTATGAGTTGGCGATCAGAACATATATGGATAGAACTTATAACGGGGTCTCGAAAACTAAGTAATTTTTGCTGGGCACTTGTCGTTTTTTTAGGTTCATTAGGATTCTTGTTGGTTGGAACTTCCAGTTATCTTGGTAGAAATTTGATATCTTTTGTTCCGTCTCAGCAAATCCTTTTTTTTCCACAAGGGATCGTGATGTCTTTCTACGGGATCGCGGGTCTCTTTATTAGTTCCTATTTGTGGTGCACAATTTCCTGGAATGTAGGTAGTGGTTATGATCAATTCGATAGAAAGGAAGGAATGGTGTGTATTTTTCGGTGGGGATTTCCTGGAAAAAATCGTCGCATCTTCCTCCGATTCCGTATAAAAGATATTCAATCCGTTAGAATAGAAGTTAAAGAGGGTATTTATGCTCGCCGTATCCTTTATATGGACATCAGAGGCCGGGGGGCTATTCCGTTGACCCGTACTGATGAGAATTTGACTCCACGAGAAATTGAACAAAAAGCCGCGGAATTGGCCTATTTCTTGCGCGTACCAATTGAAGTCTTTTGAGAAAGGGATTGGGCTGAAGAACGAATGCTTTCTCCGCAGGAGGGAAAAATACAAGAATCTTGTTTTTTTCTATAACTAAGTGATACTTTAGATGCAGATAAATCATATCTTGTAAATTCTTTTCTTTTTGTCAATCGATTTTTTGATCATCCCAATATCTTTCTCTCAATTATTCTATTCTTGACTATGGAAACTCCTTGGAATTTTTTTGAAATATTGGATATTTTGATAGAAAAAGAGTTCTTTACGTCTCCAAATCTCAACAATATTCATTCCTTAAAGGACTTCTTTTGTTCATTGATCGAAAGGAGACACGTGTTTTGTTTGGAATTTGATGAATTGAGATATCTGGAAACACAATTTTGTATTATTTCTTCAGTCGAATTTCAAGTGGAGTCTTAGTCTATTTCTGTATTCTTTCTAGATTCAAACAAAATCACAAAGAAAATAGATTCATAGGTTTAATATCTTGTCTAGAACTCATGTTTGGTTTGAAAGAAATATTGGATCACATAGAGTCGACAAGTGAAGTGGGTTAATTAAAAATTCACAGGTTAAAAATGGCAAAAAAGAAAGCATTCACCCCTCTTTTGTATCTTGCATCTATAGTATTTTTGCCCTGGTGGATTTCTCTCTCATTTACTAAAAGTATGGAATCTTGGGTTACTAGTTGGTCGAATACGGTTCAATCCGAAAATTTTGTGAATGATATGCAAGAAAAAAGTATTCTAGAAAAGTTCATAGAATTAGAGGAAATGCTCTTCTTGGAAGAAATGATCAAGGAATACTCGGAGACACATCTACAAAAGCTTCCTATAGAAATCCACAAAGAAACGATCCAATTAATCAAGATACACAATGAGGATCGTATCCATACGATTTTGCACTTCTCAACAAATCTAATCTGTTTTGTTATTCTAGCCGGTTATTCTATTTTAGGTAATCAAGAACTTGTTATTCTTAACTCTTGGACTCAAGAATTCCTATATAACTTAAGTGATACAGTCAAAGCTTTTTTGATTCTTTTATTAACCGATTTATGTATCGGATTTCATTCACCCCATGGTTGGGAACTAATGATTGGTTCTGTCTACAAAGATTTTGGATTTGATCATAATGATCAAATTATATCTGGTCTTGTTTCCACTTTTCCAGTTATTCTCGATACTATTTTAAAATATTGGATTTTTCATTATTTAAATCGTGTATCTCCGTCGCTTGTAGTTATTTATCATTCAATGAATGATTGATAAAAGATCCGTCAATATTAATCCAATTAGAATGTTTCTTACTTTGTAGTTCTACAGAAGTATTAAAAATAGGCGATTTTCATACTATTTTCATAGTATACTTATACTATAGTATTCTAGTAAAATGATTCCAATAAATAGCAGAATCGTGGACAGGGAACTAGACTAGAGACCTGCCAAATTTATTGTAGAAATTTTCGGATCAATGATTAGACCATGCAAACTAGAAAGACTTTTTCTTGGATAAAGGAACATATTACTCGATCTATTTCCGTATCGCTCATGATATATATCATAACTCGGACATCCATTTCAAGTGCATATCCCATTTTTGCGCAGCAGGGTTATGAAAATCCACGAGAAGCGACTGGGCGTATTGTATGTGCCAACTGCCATTTAGCTAATAAGCCCGTGGATATTGAGGTTCCACAGGCGGTACTCCCTGATACTGTATTTGAAGCAGTTGTTCGAATTCCTTATGATAAGCAAGTGAAACAAGTTCTTGCTAATGGTAAGAAAGGGGGTTTGAATGTGGGGGCTGTTCTTATTTTACCGGAGGGGTTTGAATTAGCTCCTCCCGATCGTATTTCTCCCGAGATGAAAGAAAAGATAGGCAATTTGTCTTTTCAGAGCTATCGCC